TCCAAAATAAAAATATCAAAACCAATCACTAATCCAAAACCAAAAAAGTCGGAGGACTCTTCTGACCAAACAAAAATATGTAATTGTCAACAAAGTTGTTTCTTTTTTTTATCCAAAAATCCAAAAAAAGGTTTTGTTTTCTTCCTTTAATACATAATACATAGGTCGTCGATTCAGCATTGGATAAAAGGGAGTTTAATCCCAATTTTTCTAATAAGCGGTTCAAATAATTTTATCCATATGAGTGTTCTATATAGATAAATTTTTCGTTTTGAAAGCATCTATTATATTACATATAGTGGTAGAAAGAGTACCATGCTGCGTCTGGACTTCAAACGATTTAGCTTTAACCATAGTTAATGTTAATGGTCCCACATTTTTGGTTGATAGAGAATCAAAGCGGATTTACCAACGAATCACGAAATGCTATGGTTCTTGCATATGATTTCTTTATTCAGAAGTCATTCGTGAGATCATGTACCTCTCTTTCCTAGTTATAACATAAAAAGTACAGCTGGTTGGATCCAGCCTATTCTTGAAATAAACAACTCGCACACACTCCCTTTCCAAAAAAAACCAATACCCCAAGCACTACACTTAGATTTATTAGATTTGTTGCTAAAATATCGGTATTAAACCCGAAACTCCCGGCGGACGGCCAGTGGCCCAAAGAAACGAAAGAATCGGTTACATTTTTCATATGATCTCCTCTTATAGATAGACTAAAAAAAACAGAGTTCTTTTTGTATCGCCCTGCCCCCCCTTTGATATATATATATCAATTTTACTATTTATAAATCGAGCCAAAAAAGATTCGATTTATAAATGGTGAATTACCCCCTTTATTGAAACCCTTCCTAAAAAACTAAAAAGGGGTTTCCTTAGACTACGAACGGGAAGGATGAAAGCGAGTGGGTATGCTAATTCCTCATCCGCAAATCAGCCCTTCCCGTGGGTTATTTTCTCAACGACTAAGTAATTCTCGGAATGAAACCTTGGTGTAATTCGAAAAAGCAAATGACAGGTTCAAGGCAATACGATATGCAAAAATTTTATTTTTCTTATTTATAAGATTAAACAAAAGGATTCGCAAATAAAAGTGCTAATGCTACAACCAGGCCATAAATTGTTAAAGCTTCCATAAAAGCTAGACTAAGCAATAAAGTACCTCGTATTTTTCCTTCCGCCTCGGGCTGTCTCGCGATACCTTCTACAGCTTGGCCCGCAGCAGTACCTTGACCAACTCCAGGTCCAATAGAAGCAAGCCCTACAGCCAATCCAGCAGCAATAACGGAAGCGGCAGAAATCAGTGGATTCATGATAAGTTCCTCATACAAAAAAAAGAAATGGTTAATGATACAGTCAGCCGATGAATTCTAACTTAATCATTCCATCGCTACAATTCATCCAGTCGAAGTCACTACAAACTTCAAATTGAAGTAAAAATCTTATTCAAGGATCAAAACTACTTTACTTCGATATCTCTTTTTTAGTTCCTATCGACAAAGTCTTTTCGAATCCGTACGACTTTCGTCCGTCCATTTCTTTGTTCCGAACCATTCTTTGAATTCTTCGATTTTTTTTCTTGATTTCATCTGTTTATTCATTCAACTCACAGTCCCAGAGGATACGGAAGGATTTCTATTGGAATATACATCGAAATTTATAGTAGTAGGGCAATTTTACTAGTAGTAGGACAAATTGAATATATCTTTAGTTCATATATAACTAGTCAATATTTAATATCAATCACATATACATGTCTTTCTTCCATAACGTAAACCAACTCTTCATTGATCTTAGATTCAATCGGATTCGAGAATTTTGCGTCGAAAAACAAGTTGACTTATAGCATAGCGATATATTTACATATAATATACCTAACACAACCTCCCTCTCCGATCCGAATCACCCTATTTTTTCTGAATCCCCTTTTTTTGTAAATTCTTATTCCCCTTTCTTTATCATTATCCCGCATGGATACAATCTAAATAGAGAAATTGCTTAGGTCGAATCATTGGATAGAAATATCATTATTTGATTGATCTAAGTTCACGCATTTTATTATTTCTGAAAATTTTATTTTGGTCAATCGCTGAAGAAAATCAACTGAAAGGGGAATTGGTCTAGAGAGCACCCCTCTTTTTTTACTCACACGTCGTAAACCACAAGAATTCTTATTCAAATTCTTATTCCGAATAGGAAATATTCGTATTGGTCGACCAACAATATAAAATGAATATCTATTCAGTAGAGAATGGTATAATATAAGTGGACCAACCAATAATTTTAGGAAAAAGATCTTTTAGATCTCTTTCCCTTTTTTTTATTTTACAATTCTCTACTCTAATGTCTTTGGCTATTACTCTAGATTGTATATTGTATATAGTGAGTTGTATATTTAGATTTCCTAATAATTAGATTAAATTTTTTTTGAGACGCGCATACGTTGCCTTGGGATAAACTAAAAAAGAATATTTCAAAAACTAGTCAATGATGG